CGGCAGAAAATAATAAAATTGGATAGTCCTTTGTGGCTCCGGTGGAACCTAGATCAACGCCTTATTGTTTCAAGAGAAGCTCTTGTCGAAGGTCACTATGAACCTTTTGGTACCTATCATGAGATTTATGGACACTATCTAATAGTAAAAAGTGTAAAAAAACAAATTCTTTGTATATACATTCGAACCACTGTTGGTCAGATTTCTCTTTATCGAGAAATCGAAGAAGCAATACAAGGGTTTTGCCAAGCTTCCTCAGCGGTACCTAATTTAATAGGAATCTAAGTGAAATAATTCTATGACATCGGTGTGAATTCTCAGATCCCTTTGGTTCAACTAGGACCATATTTCCTGAATTTCTACGCGAATCAAGTCGAGAAAAGGAAGTTTTCGAATCATTGACTTCAAATCCACTGTCGAACCCTACTCAGTAGAATATGGAGGTAGTTATGGCCGAAGGGGCCAATCTGGTCTTTCACAATAAAGTGATAGATGGAACTGGTATCAAACGACTTATTAGCAGATTAATAGATCACTTTGGAATGGCATATACATCACACATCTTGGATCAATTAAAGTCTCTGGGTTTCCAGCAAGCTACTGCTACATCCATTTCATTAGGAATTGATGATCTTTTAACAATACCCTCTAAAGGATGGCTAGTCCAAGATGCTGAACAACAAAGTTTTATTTTTGAAAAACACCACCATTATGGAAACGTACACGCGATAGAAAAATTACGCCAATCCATTGAAATATGGTATGCTACAAGTGAATATTTGCGACAAGAAATGAACCAAAATTTTAGGATGACAGAATCCTTTAACCCAGTTCATATAATGTCTTTCTCGGGAGCTAGGGGAAATGCATCTCAAGTGCACCAATTAGTAGGTATGAGAGGATTAATGTCGGATCCACAAGGACAAATGATTGATTTACCCATTCAAAGCAATTTACGCGAAGGGCTGTCTTTAACAGAATATATCATTTCTTGCTATGGAGCCCGAAAAGGGGTTGTGGATACTGCTGTACGAACATCAGATGCTGGATATCTTACACGCAGACTTGTTGAAGTAGTTCAACACGTTGTTGTACGTCGAACTGATTGTGGCACCACCCGAGGTATCCCTGTGAGTCCTCGAAATGGGATGATGTCGGACAGAATTTTTATCCAAACATTAATTGGTCGTGTATTAGCAGACAATATATATATGGGTCCGCGATGTATTGCCATTCGAAATCAAGATATTGGGATTGGGCTTGTCAATCGATTCATAACCTTTCGAACACAACCAATATCTATTCGAACTTCTTTTACTTGTAGAAGCACATCTTGGATCTGTCGATTATGTTATGGTCGGAGTTCCACTTATGGTGACCTGGTGGAATTGGGAGAAGCTGTAGGTATTATTGCGGGTCAATCCATTGGAGAACCGGGTACTCAACTAACATTAAGAACGTTTCATACGGGCGGAGTATTCACGGGGGGTACCGCAGAACATGTACGAGCTCCCTCTAATGGAAAAATAAAATTTAATGAGCATTTGGTTCATCCTACACGTACACGTCACGGGCATCCCGCTTTTCTATGTTATATAGACTTGGATGTAACTATTGAAAGTCAAGATATTATACAGAACGTGACTATTCCACCAAAAAGTTTTCTTTTAGTTCAAAATGACCAATATGTAGAATCAGAACAAGTGATTGCTGAAATTCGCGCGGGAACGTACACTTTGAATTTTACAGAGAGGGTTCGAAAACATATTTATTGCGATTCAGAAGGGGAAATGCACTGGAGTACCGATGTATACCATGCACCTGAATTTAGATATAGTAATGTCCATCTCTTACCAAAAACAAGCCATTTATGGATATTATCAGGGGATTCGCGCAGATCCAGTATAATCCCGTTTTCGCTACACAAGGATCAAGATCAAATGAACATTCATTCTCTTTCTGTCGAAAAAAGTTATATTTCGAATCCTTCAATAAAAAATGATCAAGTTAAACACAAATTCTTTAGTTTAGATCTTTCGGGTAAAAAAGAAGGGAGGGTTTCTTATTATTCAGAACTTAATCGAATCCTCTGTACTGGTCATTATAATCTTGTATATCCTGCTATTCCCCACAAGAATTTTGATTTATTGGCAAAGAAGCGAAGAAATCGATTTATCATGCCCTTCCAACCGATTCAAGAACGAGAGAACGGCCTAATGCCCCACTCCGATATCTCGATTGAAATACCTATAAATGGTATGTTCCGTGGAAATAGTATTTTTGCTTATTTTGATGATCCCCAATACCGAAGAAACTGTTCAGGAATTACTAAATATGGGGCTATCGGGGCGCATTCCATTGTCGAAAAAGAAGATTTAATTGAATATCGAGGAGTCAAAGAATTTAAGCCAAAATACCAAATGCAAGTAGATCGCTTTTTTTTCATTCCCGAGGAAGTTTACATTTTACCTGAATCTTCTTCCCTAATGGTACAAAATAATAGTATCATTGGAGTAGATACCAAAATCACTTTAAATACAAGAAGTCGGGTAGGCGGGTTGGTCCGCCTAGAGCGAAAAAAAAAAAAAATGGAACTAAAAATCTTTTCTGGAGATATCCATTTTCCAGGAAAAACAGATAAAATATCTCGATATAGTGGTATCTTGATATCACCCGGACCAGTAAAAACAAATACGAAGGGATCAAAGGAATCAAAAAAAGTGAAAAATTGGCTCTATGTCCAACGGATCACACCTAGCAGGAAAAAGTATTTTGTTTTGGTTCGACCGGTAATCATATATGAAATAGCGGGCGGTATAAATTTAGAAACACTTTTCTACTCGGATCTATTGCAGGAAAAAGAGAATTTGAAACTTCAAGTTGTCAATTATATTCTTTATGGTTATGGAAATGATAAATCAATTCGGGGAATTTCGGACACAAGGATTCAATTAGTTCGTACTTGTTTAGTGTTGAATTGGGATCAAGAAAAAAAGAGTTCTTCTATCGAAGCGGCCCGGGCTTCTTTTGTTAAAATAAGTACAAATGGCCTAATTCGTGATTTCCTAAGAATCGACTTAGTGAAATCCCATTTTTTCTATATCAGCCGAAAAAGGAATGGTCCCTCAAGTTCAGGATCGATCTCTGATAATGGGTTAGATCACACTAACATTAATCCATTTTATTTCCTTTATTCCAAGGTACGGATTCAACAATCACTTAAAAAAAATCAAGGAACTTTTAGTACGTTATTGAGTAGAAATAGAAAAAAGGAATGTCAATCTTTGGGAATTTTGTCATCATCTAATTGTTTTGGAATAGATCTATTAAACGATATAAAATATCACAATGGAATAAACGAATCAACTAAAAGAGATCCTACAATTACAATTAGGAATTCCTTGGGCCCTTTAGGAACAGCCCTTCAAATCGCGAATTTTTATTCATTTTACCATGTACTAACGCATAATCAGATTTCGGTAACTAAATATTTGAAACTTGACAATTTCAAACAGATTTTTCGAATATTTAAATATTATTTAATGGATGAGAAACGGAGAATGGTTAATCTGGACCCATGCAATAACAGCGTTTCTCATCCATTAAAATTAAATTGGTATTTTCTCCATCAAAATTATCATTCTAATTATTGTGAAGAAACATTCACAATAATTAATCTGGGACAGTTTATTTGTGAAAATGTATGTATAGCCAAAAATGGACCACACCTAAAATCAGGTCAAGTTATAATTGTTCATGTCGACTCTATAGGACTAAGATTGGCTAAGCCTTATTTGGCCACTACAGGAGCAACTGTTCATGGTCATTATGGAGAAATCCTTTATAAAGGAGATACATTAGTTACATTTATATATGAAAAATCGAGATCTGGTGATATAACGCAGGGCCTTCCAAAAGTGGAACAAGTATTAGAAGTGCGCTCAATTGATTCAATATCGATAAACCTAGAAAAGAGAGTTGCGGGTTGGAACGGGTGTATAACAAGAATTCTTGGAATTCCTTGGAGATTCTTGATCGGTGCTGAGCTAACTATAGTGCAAAGTCGTATCTCTTTGGTTAATAAAATTCAAAAGGTTTATCGATCCCAGGGGGTACAAATCCATAATAGGCATATCGAAATTATTGTACGTCAAATAACATCAAAAGTCTTGGTTTCAGAAGATGGAATGTCTAATGTTTTTTCACCCGGGGAACAAATAGGATTGTTGCGAGCGGAACGGACGGGACGCGCTTTGGAAGAAGCGATCTGTTACCGAGCCATATTCTTGGGAATAACGAGAGCCTCGCTGAATACTCAAAGTTTCATAGCCGAAGCGAGTTTTCAGGAAACTGCTCGCGTTTTATCAAAAGCAGCTCTCCGCAGTCGTATTGATTGGTTGAAAGGTCTGAAAGAAAACGTTGTTCTCGGTGGTATGATACCCGTTGGTACCGGATTCAGAGGATTAGTGCACCGCTCAAAGCAACGTAAGAACATTTCTTTAAAAAAACAAAAAAACAATTTATTCGAAGGGGAAATAAGAGATATTTTATTCCACCACAGAAAGTTATTTGATTTTTGCATTTCGAAAAATTTCTATGATACATCAGAACAAGCGTTTATAGGATTGAATGATTTCTAAGATCAGTACTTTGAATTTTTTGCGGTCCTGTGATTTGTTACATTTACATGTAATTTGTTAATAGTAATAAAAAATAGCAAAGAAATTAATCGCTTGGATCGTGTATCAAGGCCCAACTCCGAGAAAAGGGAAGGTTCCATCGGAACAATTATTTATTTAAGGGTACCTCGTCTCCCCTTTTTTCTTTGAAAAAAAAAGAGAGGAAGTGTGGGGAGAAATGATAAGAAAATATTGGAACATTAATTTGGACGAAATGCTGGAAGCAGGAGTTCATTTTGGTCATGCTACCAGAAAATGGAATCCGAGAATGGCACCTTATATCTCGGCGAAGCGTAAAGGTATTCATATTACAAATCTTACTAGAACTGCTCGTTTTTTATCGGAAGCTTGTGATTTAGTTTTTGATGCAGCAAGTATGAGAAAACAATTCTTAATTGTTGGTACAAAAAAGAAAGCAGCTGATTCAGTAGCGCGGGCTGCAATAAGTGCTCGGTGTCATTATGTTAATAAAAAATGGCTCGGCGGTATTTTAACAAACTGGTCCACTACAGAAAAGAGACTTCAAAAGTTCAGGGACTTGAGAATGGAACAAAAGACCGGAAGGCTGAACCGCCTTCCGAAAGGGGATGTGGTTCAATTGAAGAGACAGTTATCTCATTTGCAAACGTATTTGGGCGGGATTCAATATATGACGGGGTTACCTGATATTGTAATAATCGTTGATCAGCAAGAAGAATATACGGCTCTTCGCGAATGTATCACTTTGGGAATTCCAACAATTTGTTTAATTGATACAAACAGCGACCCGGATCTCGCGGATATTTCGATTCCAGCGAATGATGACGCGATAGCTTCAATCCGATTTATTTTTAATAAATTAGTATTTGCAATTTGTGAGGGTCATTCTAGCTATATACGAAATCTCTGATTAATAATAATAGAAAGAAATTATTTTGTGAATTCCATAGATTAATGGAATCTGGTACTCTATTTCTGAATTGCACGAAAGAAATAAAAAAATAAGGCGGAGGAGGATATTATGTGATTAGTTCTTAATCCAAAATATACAATTCAAGCGGGCACGGACAAGTAAAAAAGGATAGTATAGTGGAATCAAAATAATTTCTTAAAAAGTTTTCTTTCTTTCAGAGGATAATATGAATATTCTATCATGTTCCATCAAAATATTTAAAGGATTATATGATATATCTGGTGTGGAAGTAGGCCAGCATTTCTATTGGAAAATTGGGGGTTTCCAAGTTCATGCCCAAGTACTTATTACTTCTTGGGTTGTAATTGCTATTTTATTAGGTTCAGCTATTGTAGCTGTTCGAAACCCACAAACCGTTCCTACTGACGGTCAGAATTTCTTCGAATATGTCCTTGAATTTATTCGAGACGTGAGCAAAACTCAGATTGGAGAGGAATATGGTCCATGGGTTCCTTTTATTGGAACTCTGTTTCTATTTATTTTTGTTTCTAATTGGTCAGGGGCGCTTTTACCTTGGAAAATTATAAGGTTACCTCATGGAGAGTTAGCCGCACCTACGAATGATATAAATACTACGGTTGCTTTAGCTTTACTTACGTCAATAGCATATTTTTATGCGGGCCTTAGTAAAAAAGGATTGGGTTATTTCGGTAAATACATTCAACCAACTCCAATCCTTTTACCCATTAATATTTTAGAAGATTTCACAAAACCTTTATCACTTAGTTTTCGACTTTTCGGAAATATATTAGCGGATGAATTAGTAGTTGTTGTTCTTGTTTCTTTAGTACCTTTGGTGGTTCCTATACCTGTTATGTTCCTTGGATTATTTACAAGCGGTATTCAGGCTCTTATTTTTTCAACTTTAGCTGCGGCTTATATAGGTGAATCTATGGAGGGGCATCATTAATTAAGTTTCGAAATAATCTTCTTCGGTTTAATGCAAGGCAATGCATGTCTTGCTCAAGATAATCTACTTCGTAAACATAACTCTATACATAAATAGACAAAAAAGTCTATACGATCTAAAGAAATAGATTACGATATTTGTAATATTTTGGAATTCAAAAAAAGGAAAGAGATCTAAAAGATCTTTTTCCTAAAATCTAAAATTTGCTTGATTCATTTATATCTTCTTACAATGAATATTCGTTGTAGATTGGCTTGATTGTTTTGTTCATTTCATTCAACCCAATCTTAGGAGTCATAATCTGAATAAGAATTCTTGATTTATTTTTTTGTTTAATCGCACATTGTAAATAAAAAAAAGGTTCTATAAAGCAATTCCCATTTCAGTCGGTTTTATTCAATCCAACGATTAACCAAAAGAAAAAAAACTAAATTACATGAAGAACGTAAAACTTCTATTTATATGCAATGATTCAGACTACTGAATTCGTTCATTTAGATCGTTTAGATTAGATTGATTGTACCAATTTTAGATAAGATAACGATAAATAAAAGGAAAAGAAGAGTTTACAAAACATGAAAAAAAGTGCGTTGTTTAGGTTTATGAGGGTGGGATTAAAATAAACAAACATATCTAATATATAATCTATGAAATCTGTCTAATGACTGTAAAATAAACAACTTTTCTTTATAAAATAAATATTTCTAAAAAAATGATTTTAGAATTCAAATTGAATTTAAGATATAAAGAGTTGGTTTACGTTATGGAAGAAGGGTGTGTATATGTAATATTAGGCTAGTTATATATGAGCAAATAGATATATCTAATCTTAATCTGTCCCGCGACTCCCAAGAATTTTGATAGGGATTCCAATAAAAGTCTTTCTTTTCGTTTTTTCGTTTGAAACTGTGAAGTGAATAAAGAGATTAAATTAAGAATTAAAGAAGGAAGAGTTCGAATTTAAAGAATGATTGATTCGGAACAAAGAAAGAAAGGGAAAAACAAAAAGTTATATGAATTCACCAAAACTCTGTGGATAGAAACTACAAAATTGATATCGAAGCAGTTCTGCTGATTCAATAATCTCATTACTTCAATTTTGAACTCTTAGTTACGTTACTTTGACTGGATGACAATCTATCGATGGAATAATTAAATCATAATTTAGTGGTTGATTGTATCATTAACTATTTCTTTTTTTTGATGCGAGGAATTTATCATGGATCCATTGATTTCTGCCGCTTCCGTTATTGCTGCTGGGTTGGCCGTTGGGCTTGCTTCTATTGGACCTGGAGTTGGTCAAGGTACTGCTGCGGGCCAAGCTGTCGAAGGTATCGCAAGACAACCAGAGGCGGAGGGAAAAATACGAGGTACTTTATTACTTAGTTTGGCTTTTATGGAAGCTTTAACAATTTATGGACTGGTTGTAGCATTAGCACTTTTATTTGCGAATCCTTTTGTTTAATCTGATAAAAAATAATATTTTTTGCCAGTTTTTGAATTTGCTGCTTGCTTTGATCGAATTCGAATTATATCAAGATTTAACTCCTACAATTAACAATTAATTATTTATAGTTAGTTTTATTGGTACAATAACCCACGAGAAGGGCTGATTGGAGGATGAGGAATTTTAGTAGACCGACTCGCTTTCTTCCTTCCCCTTCTCGCTTTCTTCCTTCCCCTTCTCGCTTTCTTCGTTACCCTGTATTAGTTTATTTTAAAATTTAAAGGAAGTGTTATAACAACAAAAACAAAGAAGATATGTTGAAATTGACACTAGACCTGATATCAAAGTCTAATAACTATTAACTATTGTTCTTAGTTAGCAATTTTTAGAAATTTACAATAAAAAAATCTATTTCTAATAAAAATCAAATATATTTTTGACTCGATTTACTATTTTTTAATTCTAAAATATAAAATAAATTTCTAAATAGTAAATAAAAAAATCAAAATTATAAATATTATGAAATATGATAATTAAATAGATAATATTCTGTCTATAAGAGAAGGAGAGATCTTATGAAAAATGTAACCGATTCTTTCGTTTCTTTGGGTCACTGGCCATCCGCCGGGAGTTTCGGGTTTAATACTGATATTTTAGCAACAAATCCAATAAATCTAAGTCTAGTCCTTGGTGTATTGATTTTTTTTGGAAAGGGAGTGTGTGCGGGTTGTTTATTTCACGAATAGGCTGAATTGAATCAGCTGCATTTTTTTTTAATTAGTAAATAAAAGGTGCACGATCCTGCGAATTACTTTTGAATAAATTCAAAAATCATCTTTAAGAACCATAGCATTTCGCAATTCATCAGTAAATATACTTTGATTCTCTATCAACTGATAACGTAGGGACATTAGCATGGTTAAAGCTAAACTGTTTGAAGTCTAGACAGAGCAAGGTATTCTTTCTACTAATATGTTAATATATCAAAGGATTCTAAATGAATAGTTGGGAATTTTTTTCGGTATAGAGCACTCATGTCGAAAAAAAAAATTGGAACCTTCCTTTTTGAAAAATGGGGATTTCCCTCATTCTTAATCGAATGTTGAATCGATAACCTGTGCATAAAGTAAATTCGTTGGATTTGAAGAAAAGAATAAGAAACAACTTTACTGACAATTACTTGTTTGGTCAGAAGAGTCCTACAAATATTCTGGTTTTTGATTAATTTTGATCTTTTTTTTTATTTTTGCATATGAATTATTAATCGAGAAGAGAGGATAGGCTCATTCCAGTAACAAAAGATATGGGAATTTACCATAAGTAATTGAAATAATTGAGCGTGAGAGCCAAATGAATCGAAAGATTCATGTTTGGTTCGGGAAGGGATCATGGAAATTTTGCAATGAATGGAAAGATAATCTACTTTCATTAAGTGATTTATTAGATAATCGAAAACAAAGGATTTTGAATACTATTCGAAATTCAGAAGAACTACGTGAGGGGGCCGTTGAACAGTTGGAAAAAGCCCGGACCCGCTTACAGAAAATAGAAATAGAAGCAGACCAGTTTCGAGTGAACGGCTATTCTGAGATAGAACGAGAAAAATTGAATTTGATTAATTCAACTTATAAGACTTTAGAACAATTAGAAAATTACAAAAATGAAACGATTCTTTTTGAACAACAAAGAGCAATTAATCAAGTTCGACAACGAATTTTTCACCAAGCCTTAGAAGGAGCTCTAGGAACTTTGAATCGTTGTTTAACCAAGGAGTTACATTTACGTACCATCAGTGCTAATATTGACATGTTTGGGGCGATGAAAGAAATAATCGATTAGCCCTTCTACCGTAGGCATTATCTTTTTTTTTTCAAAAAAAAATTAACAAATACTCATGGTAACCATTCGAGCCGACGAGATTAGTAATATTATCCGAGAGCGTATTGAGCAATATAACAGGGAAGTAAAGATTGTAAATACGGGTACCGTACTTCAAGTGGGCGACGGTATTG